GAGAGTTGACCAAAATGAGCACTAAATACTTTTCGGGAGATCTCCTCCAAATCATTGGTATGACTGTCGAAATCGTGAGCATCAGCATGTAGGTTCCAGATCCAAGTGGTAGTATCAGGGCCCTTAGCTATTGTTCTCGAGAAATGGCCTGGTCTGGCCCATTCCTCAAAAGACGTTTTTACGGGATCCCTATCTACAACAATTTTCACTTCTGGTTCCGGCGAACGAATAATCATTAAGTCCTCCTCTTTCCGGACAACACATACAAAGAGACCTGCCAACAGTCAAGTTTTTAGTGAAACCTCTGAAAGATGGATATTTTTTTTTATCATCGGTCCCCCATCTCTCATCCATCTATTTTATTTAGTTATTCACTAGAGCAATTATGATATCGAAGTTGATCCGGGGCAAGTGTTCGGATCTATTATGACATAACGATTAGGTGCCCAACGGACCCTTTTTATTATCAAATACCTTTTACTTTTCCTGGCATGACGAAGAAACTGTTTTTTTTTTTTTTTTGCTAGTGTATTTATATCTGAATGTAAAAGTGCCCATATCGATATACTTCTATGAAACATCTTCTTATGCGATATCCATATTTAGTAATTCGGGGGCATACTTTATTTATTTATTAGCTATATCCTATACGATTTGATACTGCTGTATCCCTATCATTTATCCTTATGGGATACTATAAAAATAGAATTTTTAGGAGGAAGAGATATAATGAAATTCTTGATTGGATCTTCTCATAGTAACTATCTATTTTAGTTGATTGATGGATCCAATCACCATTTTAATAAATTAAAAAATTAATTAAAGAGAGTGCTTTTATTCGAATTCGAAACGCCTCGTGATCTTCAACCAATTATGTGCTTCAATATAATTACCTGGAGTAAGCGCTATAGCTTGTTTCCAATACTCAGCAGCTTGATCGAACCAAGCCTCCGCAATTTCAGAATCACCCTGTAGAATGGCCTGTTCTCCCCGGTCGGAATAGGTGGTTAAATTCCTTCCCTTAGAACCGTACTTGAGAGTTTCCTGCCTCATACGGCTCAGCAATCGACTCTTTTTGTGTCCCATCTTTTTAATCTACCCTATGCTAACTGAATTTAGGTTTTTCATAAACCTATCCCAGTTTTCTTGGGTTAACCAGACGAAGTTAAGTTAATTACATAAGTTTCAAACTCTAATTTTGATCAATAATCAGTTTTATCTTTTCTCCTACCTTCATAAGAATTAACTCCCCCTATATCGTTAGGATTTTCTGAAAGGTAACTATCTCGGTTTCATCTCATATATGAAATTCATATAGAATTTTTGAAAAAGACTTTCCTCCGTAAGAAAAAAGAACTTACTATCTTTGGGATCTGATGCTACACCGCTGCTCAATACCTTAGTAGATCGACTCTATTACATAAGTAGATTCCTAACTTTATATCTCATATTATGACATAAGTAAGCAGTTCTTAACTGTATCGACCTAATAACTTGCTAATTGATCTTTACGGTGCTTTCTCTATCAATTCGATCCTTTATCCATAGAGTATATAGGCGTACTTATTTATTTATATTTGAAGTATTTTTCCTTGCTACAGCTGATAAAAATCGTTGCTTTAGACGATACATATGTAGAAAGCCTATTTTATTCTAGTATTTACTATAGTATTTACTAGCCTTTATCTTTTTTCTATAATGGAGATAGTCGCACGTAATGACAGATCACGGCCATATTATTAAAAGCTTGTGGTAAGAATGGGTTTCGTTCTAGTGCCCGGAAATAATATTCCAAAGCCTTCGTATGCTCTCCGTTGCTTGTGTGTATAAGGCCTATATTATAGAGTATATAACTTCGATCATAGGGATCAATTTCTGGTCGCGTAGCTTCATAATAATTCTGTAAAGCTTCCGCATAATTTCCTTCGGATTGCGCCGACATCCGTTACGGCCGTTCATTCTATTCAAAGAATCTCCGTTCCAGAACCGTACATGAGATTTTTATCTCATACGGCTCCTCCCCTCTGTGCATAGTACTAAGGGACATAATCTCTGGAATCAAGATTTCACTATTCTCATTATGAACTGATGGGGGCTAGTATTTTTACAAGAAATTTCTAGCCAGCCTTCCCGAAAGAGGTCTTTTCTTAACACCAATTGTATTAGTGCTAGATGGAAATAGTCACTCCAACAATTTCTTTGTTCACAACGCCTTCTATTTCCAGAAATCAGTCACTTCAACAATCTTTGATGGTTATATGGGTATCCAAAGTACAAACGAGATGGATGTTTGTTGTCCCAACCATTCATTCTTAATTAGTCCCAATACCGAGAAGAGGTAATTTATAATATAACAAAGTTTTCGTGTTGTTGATTCCGTAGAGTAGTGCTTCTTCCTCTATGCCGCCCATTGGTACTAGTGGCGTAGTATTGACCCGCAATCCAGAACCTATAGGTGTAACCTTTCGCTCAATACTAAAATCGATAATTAAAGCATCTGAAGCCGTATCAATCGAGGATACACGACAGAAGGAATTGTTCTATCTTTAAACTTCACCTTCACCAAGCGTTGGTTTAAAACCAATTTGTTTCTTTCTATCGCGAACCACGCTTCTCTCTCAGATTAAGGTCTAAAAAAGCAAGAAAAAAAATCAAATCGCACCATCTCTGTAATAGGTAAATGCCTTTTTTTCCCCTGAAGTTGTCGGAATTATTCGTAATAAGATATTGGCTACAATTGAAGAAGTCTTATCAATAAAATTTCCATTTATCCGGGATCTAGGCATAATTAACAATCCATTCTATAATTCTTCTCATTTTCTCAAAGGAAAATTATCCGAATTGTACAGTAGTACGAAATATCATAAAAATAGACTAATTCTAAAAAAAGATGTGGATATTCCGCTCAAATTGTGCCCAAGGGGGGATGAGATATGAAATATTTGAATGAGATTGGATTTCCTACAAATTAAGTAGTATACTGATAAACGGAACTATTACGATTTTCTCTAAGTTGACTAACCAAGGACTTTATTTTACTATAAATTCTGGTAACTCGAAAAGTTTTGATTTGGTTATAATCAAAAGAGGAAAAATAAAGAATGGAATTATAATTCCATGATAAAATAGAGGAGAGTAACCATACTCTTTTGTTTGCATAATGCGTATGCGTTATACAATTAACATCTAAAAATCTATTAAGTAAATTGGTGTTGAGAAATATGAAATTTGAAAGGAATCTTTTATTCCTATGTAACCAGTAATGGGTCCTACCCGTACTGGAATAAATAATATGAATGACTCGCTATTCACTTCACTCGGTTTCTGGTCAATAATTAAGATTATGATTATGTAGGAGAGATGGCCGAGTGGTTCAAGGCGTAGCATTGGAACTGCTATGTAGGCTTTTGTTTACCGAGGGTTCGAATCCCTCTCTTTCCGTTTCTATCGAGTCACCAACGTTACCGATCACAATGTATCAAATTCAAATAACAATTGATAGCATTATTCCAACAGTAAGTAAGAACTTTATTTGATTTGATAGAGATTCTCTATTCCTAATTACATTACTGTGGTACGTAAAATATAAATATGGGAAAAGCAAAAAAAAAATCCTACTGCCGATTCATTTGTGATACGTGAATAAGAAAAAAAATGTGGATCAAGGCTCTTAAATCTATTTCCTTCGACAAAAAAAGGGTATGGTATAAAGTCAAATTGTCTGAACCTTTCTTGTTATTTTCATTAGGTTCAAGTCTGACGGGAATAATATTCTACGACTAACAACTCATTTATTTTCAAACCAATCCACTTACTATCTATTATTTGATTTACTAATCCTTCATATTGGAATAAGTCAATAGTCAAATGTTTTGGCAATTCCTCCCGGAGCGATGAAGCAATATAATTTTGAATCAGAGATTTCGATCTTTGTTTATCCTTCGTAGTAATAATATCTCGGGGTTTGCAACGGTAACTTGGTATATCTACTAGACGACCATTAACTAAAATATGTCTATGGTTAACTAATTGTCTGGCTCCAGGAATGGTTGAAGCCATACCTAATCGAAAAAGGATGTTATCCAAACGCATCTCAAGTAGCTGTAGTAAAACCTGACCTGTTGACCCTTTGACTTTTCCAGCGATATGCACATATCTAAGTAATTGTCGTTCTGTTAGACCATAATGAAAACGCAATTTCTGTTTTTCTTCTAGACGAATACGATATTGCGATTTTTTCCCAGAACGCAATTGGTTTTTAAGATCACTTCCAGATCTAGGCCTTTTACTAGTTAATCCTGGTAAAGCCCCCAGACGGCGTATTTTTTTGAAACGAGGCCCTCGGTAACGAGACATAAAACTCCTTTTTTTTATTGAAAAATTTAAAGAAAAATCTAAATTAAGACTGAACTAAAGGATAAACAAAGCAAGGCTAAATCTACTGAAGTATACAATACTAAAGTAGAATGAAAATAGAATGAAATGCATTGTATCAATATCTATATTTTTGTATATGATAGTAAGGAAGTTAAGTCTCTGTTTTATGATTTGTTCTGTATAGATCTAATTGCTCCATTCCAATCTATTTTTTATTCATAGTTGCAAGTTAACACGACATAATAGATCAGCGACCGATATTTGAAGAAAGGGGGGAGAAGATATTATCAATCATGAAAAAATAGATAGATAAAAGCCGGCTATCGGAATCGAACCGATGACCATCGCATTACAAATGCGATGCTCTAACCTCTGAGCTAAGCGGGCTCACATAGCAGAAATATAAATAGTGAATAGGGAGTCCGGAAACTACCAAATTTAATATATTAGCTATTAATTTATTTTAATTAATATTTATTATTTATTTATTATTTTTAAAATTTTAATTCATAGTATTAATAATTACTTAATAATAATACTTAAAAATACATAATATTTCCATAATTATTACTTGATTTAAGAATATAATATCAAATTCAATTTGATATTATATTTTAGAAAAGTCTAATTATTTCTTAGAACAGTTATACCAAATTATGCTAAGTAATTATTAATTATCTCTAAATAAATTATATAATTAATTATATTATATAATGATAGTGAATCCATTCTAAGATAAGAATAAAGATATTATTATTATAAAGATACAATTAAAATTATAATTAAGATATTCCTTTGTTGTCATTCAGATAAGATAGGGCGAAAAAAAAAAAAAAAAAAATAAGTAATGAGTATCGATCCTTCCAGTATTACAAATTGCGCTTTTAAAGTCAAAATGAGGGGAGGAGAGATTATAGAGGTGGGATATATCTATTCATATTGAATTGGAGGCACATCAATGATAGAATCATGTCCGATTGGAACAAATAGGGTTCATTCAATACAATGGAAATGATAGAGAATGGCAAAAAAAATAGTGGCATACACTTTTAGATATAAGAATCATTATCTAACAAATTCAACGCAATGATTTGATTCAAAGATAAATAAAATAAATAAAAGAATTGAATAGAATTACAACTGGATCCTGTCGCAAAAGGGGATATGGCGAAATCGGTAGACGCTACGGACTTGATTAAATTGAGCCTTGGTATGGAAACCTGCTAAGTGATAACTTCCAAATTCAGAGAAACCCCGGAATTAAAAATGGGCAATCCTGAGCCAAATCTTTATTTTGAGAAAAAGGGTTTAATTTATAGTTTTTATAATATAAAAAAAACTACAATAAAAAAAGATAGGTGCAGAGACTCAATGGAAGCTGTTCTAACGAATGAAGTTGATTACGTTGCGCTGGTAGCCGGAATCCTTCTATCAAAATTACGGAGAGGATGCCCGCCCTATATACGTATATATACATACTGACATAGTATAACGATTGATTAATCGCGGCCCGAATCCATTATAATATATATAGATATGAAAAATTTAAGAGTTATTGTAAATCTATATTCCAATCAAAGTTTAAGGAAGAATCAAATATTCAGTGATCAAATTATTCATTCCAGAGTCTGTATAGATCTTTTTAAAAACTGATTATTCGGACGAGAATAAAGAGAGAGTCCCATTCTACGTGTCAATACCGACAACAATGAAATTTATAGTAAAAGGAAAATCCGTCGACTTTATAAGTCGTGAGGGTTCAAGTCCCTCTATCCCCAATAAAAGTCCATTTTAAGTACTAACTTAACTATACTTCCTAACTACTTTTTATCTTATCTTTTTTTAATCTAAGAAATTCAGGAGCTGGGTAAGATTTTTTAATACTTTCTTAATTTTTTAGTCCCTTTAATTGACATAGATAAAGTGCTCTACTAGGATAATGCGCGAGAAAAGGTCGGGATAGCTCAGTTGGTAGAGCAGAGGACTGAAAATCCTCGTGTCACCAGTTCAAATCTGGTTCCTGACACGTAAATAATGTATCAAATAATTAGTCATACAAATTAATGGGATATATATTCATTAATAGCCTCAAGCATCATATATATGTATACCTAAATTCTATATCATCTAGGTATAATAGGGTATATGGATAGTGTATGGATATAGACCTCCATTTTTGAGTATAGATAAAATATATATGGTAAAGAACAAAATGGGATTATGCTTTATTTTATTTTTTGTTTGTTCATACCGTGCTTTCTCTCACCCAAATGTTAAGCCTTCATATATATCTAACATATATATCTAAAATTAATAAGTTAAAGGATTGGTTATTGGTTAAAAAACTTAAAAGTCTAAAGGAGTTGAAGGATAGAAATAAACAGAATGTATTTCAAACACAGTACAAATAAAATCTGATCCTTTTGCATTTCTGAATTTTGTTTTCGTATTTTATTTTATATTTATTCTATTTTTGACTCCTACTTACCTACTTATACTTTATTTAACTTTTTTTTTACTTCCTGAAATCCCTCTAAGTAATGTGCGCGGTACAAAGTTCATGTTACATGGTACAGAACTCTTTTGATTCATCCTATTCTATTGTTTTTGCTCATACAAAATGTATATCTTTCAAATTGGGGAATATCAATGAAGCATCTTTTTTAGCTTTTAGCCCATCCAGAATACGAATTAGAGTGCAGTTACTCTGTTTCATCTGAAACAGGACGTTAAAATATTCCTTAAATGAATTCTGGAGTCGTGTCATTATCGTATACATTAACATTAGTTTCTTGTCATTCAATGAGCATCTTGTATTTCATAGAAATTTGGAGTAATATAGTCCTTACGTAGGGGCCAGCCTATCCAACTTTCAGGCATCAAGATACGTTTAAGGCGTGGATGATTATTATAAGAGATTCCCAACATATCATATGATTCCCGTTCTTGAAAATCTGCACTTCTCCAAACCCAGAAAACAGACGGTATTCTAGGATTATTCCTTGGGACAAAGACTTTTATGCATACCTCTTCAGGTTTATCTATACCATACCGTATTCTTGTAAGATGATACACACTAGCTAAAAATCCACCTGGTGCTATATCATAGGCGCACTGGGAGCG